TTTCAATAAAGCCTTCCCGTAAAAGTATTTTAACAATGTTTTCGGTGATGTTAGTAAATGGTATTCGAACTGTTCCTTTTCTATTCATGTCAGCATTTCGTATAGAGGTTATTATGTCAGCAACGGTGTCCTTACCCATGCTAAAATGATTGTTGCTCGTGACTTTTGATATAATCAACATGCTCTTTTTTTTTATGAATTATTCTCCATTTTTTTTATTTCTAATTTCGAATTTTTTTATTATTCTCAAATTTTTATTTATAAAAATAAAAAGGTATATGCGTGAAACATAATTAATCTATTTCATTCAAATACTATAAATATATCATGGTCTCGTTTTATAATACCTCGGGTGCTAATGAAACTATTTTAGTGAAATTTAACTGTCTCAATTCTCGGGCGATCGCACCAAAAATTCGAGTTCCTTTTGGATTTCCTTCTTGATCAATCACAACCGCAGCATTATCATCATATCGTATTATCATACCGTTCTTGCGTTTGAGTTCTTTACAAGTACGTACAATTACAGCTCTGATCACTTCTGATCTTTCTAAAGTTGTATTTGGTACTGCTTCCTTGATTACAGCAACAATAACGTCACCAATATAAGCATAGCGGCGATTACTAGCCCCTATGATTCGAATACACATCAATTTGCGGGCCCCGCTGTTATCGGCTACATTCAAATGGGTTTGAGGTTGAATCATATCATTTTTTTATCTGTTCTTTCAGTGTAAAGCAAAGGAGGAAGTAAAAAAAAAAGAAATATTGTTTGTTCAAAACAAAAAAAACCTACAATTGCAATTGTTTTTTTTCATCCCCAAGACCTCTTCCTTTGGTTTTCATTCTTATCCCGAAATAATGAATTGAGTTCGTATAGGCATTTTGGATGCTGCTATTGAAATAGCTTTTCTGGCTATATTTTCTGTGACCCCTCCCATTTCATAAAGTATTCGACCGGGTTTAACGACAGCTACCCAATATTCGGGGGATCCTTTTCCCGAACCCATACGGGTTTCTGTAGGTCTTACTGTAACCGGTTTGTCTGGAAATATGCGTACCCATATTTTTCCACCACGTCGGGCATTTCGTGACATTGCCCTCCGCCCCGCTTCTATTTGTCTAGATGTGATCCAAGCGGGTTCAAGTGCCTGAAGGGCATATCTACCGAAACAAATACGATTACCTCGATAGGATATTCCTTTCATTCTTCCTCTATGTTGTTTACGGAATCTGGTTCTTTTAGGGTTATAGTTGATGGTTGTTTCTCAATTCCATCTCTACTACAGAACCGTACATGAGATTTTCATCTCATACGGCTCCTCGCGAAGGAAAGATTCAAAAAGAATATACATATATTTAATGAATAAAATAATATAGTGAATCGTCGGATTTTTTGAGATTTCATCTAATCTATTGGTCTATTGGAAATTTGTATATCTTGGTTTTCTATCTAACTAAACATGTATTCCATTTCTATTATAGTTATAGGCAATTCTTGCTATCCATATAGAAATAGATAATGTTGTTTTTCGATAAGGTTAGAACGAATCTTTATTTTGTTTTTCCTTTTATTATCATATCGGATTGGTCCAAATTTCAAAATCCAAAAAAAATTCTCGCGGGCGAAAATTGACTCTTTCATTATCTAGTAGGGTTAGCCCATGACTCGACTCTTCAGAGCATGACTCCTCATAATAAATGGATTGGTCCTTGGTTCGTTCCGCCATCCCATCAAATGAATCATTAAGATTCGACGTTAAGAGAATCTTATGTATTCACAGGTTCCGTCGTTCCCATCGCTTCTCGATTAATGCTTAGGTCTGAATTCTACAATGGAGCTTCTGATGAATTTTTTATTTTTTCTTGAGCCAACCTTCTCAGTTTTTATTGACTCGCGGCTCTTGATTTGTTTGTTCTATGAATATATTCATCTAATTATGGATTAATTAGTATTGATGCTTTATTACATTATTTTTTTTATAAGATGATTCCTAGACCTTACATATTAGAATTATATATCATTGATATTCTTTCTTCTCTCTTTCTTTCACCCTTTCATTTATCCGTATATTCCTATTGCTTCGCAACTCATAATCAGATTCTTTTTCTTTTTTTATAGTTGCTATAATGATATCACCAATATATCATATCTTTACTTATATTTGAATGGTTTTTTATATCCAGATAATGTGAAGCGATGAGTTGGTTATTAGTTCTATAGTTGGTAATTAATTCATACTATGAGCTGTTTTTAAAATTTTATAACCACTCTAAAAAAAACCAACGAGTCGCACACTAAGCATAGCAATTCTATCAATATCAAATGATTAATTGAATTTTTTTTTTTATTCAACCTTATAAAATTGATCATTTTTTTTAAATAAGATAAGAATGGAAGAGTTTGTTATTTTTTGTTTTATCATCAGATAGAACGTTAAAGAGAAAGAAAAGCTTAGAATTCTACGTTTACAAATATCCAAATTTTGATGCCTAAGAC